GGTGAACTCGAGGGAGCTGCTAGCTTAAGTTCTTTACTCAGCCTCAATGGGAGTTGTTCAAGCCCCGGAAACAAACAGAGTCAATAGAAAGAAGCTCCGGCGGGCGGCCCCGGCTTCTGGCTCTCTTGATCAGGCCGTCGTATTTTTGGGAGGCGACTCCCGAAGCAGGGGAGCCACTCCTAGACCAGCAGAATTACATGAACGAGCGACAAGACCGATTGCAAGCCCTACACTAGTAGAGAGGTCTGCTCTAGCCTCTCACCATAGGTCCAGCAACTCTGAATACAGCTCTCGTTAGAGGCATGCCCTCTTTGCTCGCTAAAATTCTCTGATAGTGATAGTGGGCCTTGCTACGGCTGCTGCTACAGCTACAGCATCATCTGTAATGCTCCTCTTCTCTGAGCCGCACCTGTCATCTCAGTTCAGCGGTCAATCATTTAAAAAGTATCCTTCAATTAATGAATAGTGCAGGCAGGGTGAGCTTGTGCTCATCCAAAGCGCTAGCGAAGGCTCCCCCATTCCCACCGGGAGCCCCTCCCCTGGTCGCAAACAGGGCCGACCGGGAGGCGTGAGAATCCGAGATTTGGTCTGTCGTCCTCCTCATTATAGTCCTCCTAGAATCAATAGCATTTCGTCGGAATACATCCTGTCTTTTCACCTTAGTAGTCCTATGCATAGTCAGTACTATAGCCCCAATCATGGCTACTAATAAAATAGGACTAGGAACCAAAAACCGGACGGAATAGTAGGTATAAAGTAAATTGCCCAATGTTTCCAAATTAGTCCAACTTCGTACCTTTCCGGCATGAACCGTATATCTCAGAGAGGTCGTATTTCTGTGGGTTGGTAGTAATGGAATGGTTTCATTATCTAAAATGAAGAACATTTCCCACCAAAGGATCAGTCCAATAATACCACTCACTGGTAAATAGCGCAATACTTCTTCGTGAGTCTCCGCTATTTGAATATTGAACATCATAACCACGAATAGGAATGAAGCGGCAATAGCTCCTATATGAACTACTGGGGAGATCATAGCGGAGAAGTCGAGACCTAACAAAAGAAGTAAACCTGAAGTGTCGCGAAAGACTGGGATGGGAAACGAAACGGACATGTGATAATTTTTTCCTCTATTAGCCACTATCTTTCCCTCTTCAGCAAGGAAATGACCCGCAAAAAGAAAGCGCTCTGATCGCCTTGCAGTGTCAACTCACTAGCTATAATTAGGAAGTGGGAAATAAGTCTCCAGTTGATCCTAGACGGCCCAAAACGCTCTTCCAGGGCAGTTTGGATACAGCTGTTTAACCATCTTGTACTGGGATTCTGAATTCCAGTAAGCAAGGTTTGATTTTGCGTTTCAGAAAGGATACTGAGTATCAATTCCCTTAAAAAAGAAGCACCCTCTCGATGGGTATCGGTAGAAACGGATTTCCACTTCCGTTTGCGCGGGTCATTATCATCGTCATCATCCGACGCCCCAAATCCAGCGAGACTCCCAAGACTCTTCTCCAATTCGAGTCGGGGGTTTGGTCTTCTTCGAGAACCAGAAGTGGAGGCGCCCGACATTTTGATAATTCTGCCGATCCCAAGTACTCCATCTCCATCATTGCATATGGCAATATAAAAAGTAAAGAGGAGAAGGCATGACCAGAAGAATTGTGTGAAATAAGTGAATTTATCCAGTTGAAGCATTATTGATTGAGAAAAATGAATCCCTCCAGAAAGAAAGACACTCCTTCCTGTACGAGTAGTGAAGAACAAAAGCTATAGGATGGTTGGTTGTTAACCAACAGAAAGCATGGGAGAAAAGCACTTCTTCTGTGCACACACCCGGCGAAAGGCGAGAAAGACCCGGCAATCGGAGGAGCAAACTACTATGCAAACGTAGGCCCGGGCATCCATCTAATGCATTCTTTTCTTAACAGTACGATACACTGAACACCAACCCAATCTCGATGAGACAATAGAAACTATGACTTCAACATAGAACTACGTTCGACATGATCCCTTTAGGGTACGTCGCTTGGGCAGCTGATACCATATCCCTATAGAACCTAGTGAACCGTATCCTTTGTGGAATTTGTTCTCTTATGAGATTCTGATTGCTACTTTGAGAAGCGGGAGGGCCCAATCTTCTCTTGAGAAAGGAGACGCCTTAGAAGTTCCAGAATAGAATAGGGTAAGAAAGAAGGGCCACTAGGCAAAAGTATCCATATCAATCTCTTCTACTGTATTAACAGATCAGGAATAGATGAAATAGGAGAAGCAAGCTCTCGCCTTCCCCAACATGCCTCCTTCCGGTATAGAGCTCCCGCAACGGTGCGGGTTAAATCCTTTCTCGCGGGGCGCCGGCCGAAGGCGGAACTGAGAACCTTCTTTACTAGGCCCTATTCCATGTATGATGCTAACCCTTTGCTTTGATCGGGAAGAGCTTCTTCTATTAGGACGTTGGCTTCTTGATCCCTATAGGAAATAATCCTACCGTGAGAATACCCGCCATAGAATATCTTACTATAAGGGCTAACACTCTACCTCGCCCCTTTGTGGCACTGAACCTAGTAAAGTCGAGAAAGGAATAGTTCGAGAAACTGAATACGATGAAAGGTCGGCCTAAAGGCCTCATCCCACTGAGGAGTCGTAGTGATTGTAATTAATTGAAGATACCAGCGAGTGTGAAGATTGGATGGCGGTTGAACTGGAATAGGTGGGCCCCGGTTGTGCTACTGATTCCATAGTCCAGGTGTAGTTCAAAAGAAAGAGAGATTGCTAGCAGTAGCTACTTTGTTCAAGTTAGAAAGCACTAACAGGGGATTCTCCACATGCTTCTGTTTCACTATTTTGTTTTGCTTTCAATCCAGTAGAGGACGCTTACACCTCGCGTTCCGGTTCGTACGTTACCTCAGATATGTATGCAAAGAGGTTTTCCAGGCGTCAATAGTATTCAACGACAAGTCCGCTCTCCTTTGTAACACGTCCAGTGGATCCAGCCTCGCTCGGCTCAGCCCCAGCTTTGATTTATTCTATAGAAAGGAGATTTCAATTGCTAGCTATTTCGCTCTGCGCCCAATCCGGATTCAGTATTTCGTTGAAAAGCCGCTTTGCAAGCAACGATGGAACTTCTTCAACACATGAGGTGAGGGTCGGTTTACTACTGGTCGTGAATCCTTTCTTTAAAAGAACGAATGCTCCCGGGCGAGTGAAGGAAATGTCCTGTTCGTCTAACTTGGATATTCAATCTGGTATATGGCCAAGCATTCGTAATAGGCTACCTAAAAGGAATAGACCAATGGTCCAGAGACCTTTAAAGAATTCAATTTGGGAAGATAAGAGATCGAGAAAGACAAAGTCCTACTCCCAGAGTATGGTTAGGCCAGAAAGTGGAGCAAGAGGGTGGGTTTCAGTTGAAAGGGCAAACGAAGGCTTCAGGTTGTGAAACAGGGTTTGATGACCCCGGAGTTCCGGTTGAGCAAGAATCTCATTACTCGATGAACAGGGAAGTGGACCGGGGCCATACTATAGAATAGATAAAAGCGATTAAATCTCGGAACTCGGCCGCGGGCCTTCCGCCAGCAATGTTAGTACCCTGAAGGGAAAGACCATTGCCTTAGAGGTTTTGATCTGCCTTCCCCTGAGTTAAGTAGGTAACTAAGAGCCTTCGTGATCTCGTTACCAACGTTACTAAATAGAAATATGAACCATAGTGGCAAGCAAGGCTAACCGCAAGGGTCAGCCGCAACAATCTACGTTCCTGCCAACTCTATATGGCTATCTAGTGGCCTACCTCAAAGACTGAGATTGAACCCAATCTTTCTTTCGTTTTCGAGCCTACTCCTTCGCATTTGACTTCGGATAACCAGTTTATTCCTCATCCTTTCAACGAAGCGGGCTTCCAGTCCTCTTTGGCCCAAGTTCAAAAATCTTTCTTTAATTGCGTATAACAAGAGTCCTCTAGTTCTTCTCCCAGGAACGAATTAACCCGGCAATATCTGCCACTCTAAGGGATTAGGGAAGGAAAGGCATGAATCCAGAGCGCTTAAAGGGAGAATTCAATTATGTAAGACGAGAGAGATGTTCCATCACTATCGTTGATGTATAACACTACAATAAACTAGGGAGGTCCTTTACCCAGCTCCTTAAACAAAAAAGGACTCTCTTTTGGATGGATTTGGTATATGACTTCGAGCAGGACTTCACTTCAAGGACTTCGGCACGGAAAGACTACCAGCAAGAAAGGGATGTCAGGTTTAGGCTTTGCTCGGACTCTCCTTTATGGTTGCGCTGACCAGTCCAATCTTTGGAAAATCCTTGGGCTGCTTCCTTGAGGGTGAGTGAGATCTTTGCTGTCCTGAATCCGCTGAGATGAGATCAGAATTAGATCAAAGATTCCACTGAGTCAATTAGGCTTTATTTGTTTAGAAGCTCAGACTGGAGGGCCTGCTCTGACGTGAAAAAGTTGCTAAAAGCCGATATTTTTGAATTGATTTTAAGGCCTTCCCGAAAAAGCTAATATACGCTAAAAGAAAAAGAGAGATGGCTAACCACTTTATACAGCCTTTGTTCCAGAAGGAAGGTCTCCGAGAACTTCTTTCTAATCGAGGAACTACACCCCAGGTGCGCCAGCTGCTCTTTCCCTATCTCCATCCTTCCGCTTCTATCTGTCAGCTGGGCCTAGCCTTTATACGGATCGGTTATCTTTGGCTATGGGTTCCTCTGGCCTAAGAGCTACCCCAGCTTTAGCGCCTACTTCTCCGACCTTTGGGTGCCAACTTCTTTGAAAGACGAAGATTGAGAAGCAACGAGTGTACTGGTTTTTAACACATCATCCTATCTTTTTGGACCCCGTTGCCTTCCCTTCCTGAATTAGTTTTAGGATTTACTATTCTTGACTGAGTGGGCCTATCCCGCCCCCACTCCTGAGTTTGCACCGGTGTGCCCTTGGCATGCGCCCGTTTCTTTCTGATTTGAAATCGACCTAAGAAGAGAGTAGTGCCGGTCAACTTAATGAAAGGGGTTTGCTTCGGATAGGTGCGGAAGTAACCCAGTATAGGGAGTCGACCTGTTTAATAGCGCATTGACTTCTATCTCTCCGTCTCGCTTCCTGCCACGAGCGCAGCTAAGAGCCGCGTTTCGCTCAACTCCAACTCCTTCTCCTGACTCCAATCATAGAGGTAAAGAGGCCCCATGACCATTACTTGTTGTTATTTTGTTAGTTGAGTGAATAGGCCTTGTCAGCATCGTCCTCAGCTCTCACTGAGGAGAGTGATCTCGATTCGGAAGTATATCACGTCTAGAAACCTCGTCGGGATAGCTCCGATGGGGCTTGCTTGGTAACCCAACGATCTTCTTGCATGCCACTACGATTTCAATCCCGCGAAAGATCTCAGAATAGAATAAGCGAAGAAATAATGAGTCTGTCCCTGCACCTGCTGGCAGCTAGTTTCACTCTCTTTATGGGCGTATGGCCTGTTTTAGGAATATGGGAAATAGCCATTTCTGTTGTAACTTCTTCGATCAGAGCTTTCTTCGAAGAGCAATCTGAAGCATTTTCAGTAACTTCCCTTTCCTTGGTACGTAGCAGAATGAACTAATCCCATTTAGAAGTTCAACATGTGCCCTTACTAGCTTATCCAGATGCTCGATCGAAGCAGCAACTCTTGCTGCTGCAAAGAGTGGACCACTCCCTTAAACTAATTTCGAAACAGGATTGTCGTTCTCTAAGTCATCGGCAAAGCTTCTAGACTTGGAGGAGTCCCACCCTCACCTGGATTCTTATCTGGCTCTCATTAGCCTAAATCCCCAATAAAGGCTTCCCTGTCCTGTTATCAATTGACTGGCTCAACTACTTCTCCCTCGCCATCAACAGCACAATCGCAGAGGCGGGGGCGGTCCAATCTTGAGACTGACGAGCAAGTGCGTTCACTTGATGACCCTAGGGCTATAATCAAGGCAAATGGGTAAGAAAAGGGATGAGATAATAGCGATTCAAATGACCTTCGTTCCCCTGATTAAAGGTAAGAGCACCGCCTTGGTGCTTGCACAAAGGAATCTTCGGAGATTGAGAAGACGGATTCATAAATAGCTGCCTAACTTGCGCTCTTTAGTTGTTCGAACTGAACGGTTTCATTTTAGTAATATTCCGGTCGTTCCAGGTCGAATTAATAAAATGAAATTTCCCTCACTGATGTATAAAATTACGAAGAAGATTCCTCTCGTCTATCGCCAATTTCTTTGATAGTATGGCAGTAGTCAATTAAGAGGGGACGTTTTGCTGCAGCGATTGCAGTCGCTCCGAGAGCAGAAGATGCCGGTCGTAAAGGATGCAGAGAAAGCTTACTCAACTACCAAATACCTATACGAGCGGAAAATAGCAGAACTCTTAACGAACAAAGAGTAGTCGCTCCTTTCCTGCGACGGGATAAAGACGCTACTCCACGGAACACAAGCTGAATGTAAGTCAAAAGTAAAAGTGTCGGTGTCTGGAAAGAGCAAAGATTCTTGTTCTCTTAAGCGAGTGAAGGAACCCGAGGGCATAGAACGGTATAAGAATAACCAAGCACTCTCTTTCTCAAAGGCATGTTAGTCAAGATAGACACAGAGCGATTTCTAACATCATCGTCAATAAGCCTTGCATGAAAAGGGTGAATGGATCTCCATTGTTTCTCTTTTTTTTTTTTATCTAAAAAAAGAATTCAGCCCAAATCCTATAGGAATTGAACACACTCAGATCGGTGAATCGATCAGGAGTGATCCTGCACACCCCATCCATTTAGGCCGGCAACAATTGCTCCATATCGGTACTTATACCAAGATGTTCCTGACCCACTCTACTTCTCTTCAAGCAGAGGGATATGGAATAATAAAGTAACCTATTCGCTCAAGAGCAAAAAAAGAGCTAAAGGTATAGGCTTCAATCAAATAAGTATTGATTGATACAGGCTTTATTAACGAATTTCTAGAACTTGCCTTAGGTATTGAAAACTCACTTCTCCTTGAGCACTTTTTGAAGCGAATCAAGCAAAAGCATAAAAGGGTCTTCCTGTATAAGCAGTAGTCCTATTACTGATATGCCCGGTCTTACTGGAAACTCGATTGATCACTCACTTCTTAGCTAGCACTTGGAAAGGAAAGAAATGAATCTATCAGCGCCTTAGACCGAAACATATCCTTAGATAGAGTGAAAGGAAAGAACGAATTCTTAAGATAAGCTATTCCCTTTAAGGGAAAGAGATCTATCTATTACTGCGCGAGATGTAAGCCCCAATGGACTAAACTTTCTCCCAACGGAACTGAGAAAGAAAAAACTTCCCTGCTACTAGGCTAGCTGATTATCTAGTCTGGATCTTTATAAGGTATATTAGATCGGCTGGACCGCCATCGAAAGCGGAAGGATTCCAATTTGATGACGGGGAACTTTCCTAAGCGTAATAACTTACTTGCTAGATCTTATAGCTATTTTGTCCTGTGATTGAGAATGTAGATCCCGTGAGAGGTCAGCCCTTGGATTCAGGGAGACAGTTGCGAGAAAGGAAGGAAGGCCCATCTAAGGTTTCGCGTAGCCCCCGCGGTACCCATACCTCTTACTAATGATATTGTATAAGTAAGAATCAGCCAATGATGTGAAGAACCTTCTTTCATCTTGGGATAACTCGATGTAAGACACCAACAACGAAGTTTGCGCGTCTTTTTTTATCCGGTCCTCCCTCTGTCTGGCTTGAAACATTCGTTTCTTGCTCTAGTCAATGGGTCTCAGATTCATTGTTTAGGGACTTCGCTTCTTTGGAATCTTAAAATTGTTTGGTTGGTGTCCCACCGATCTATACCTTTTGATTTGGCCAAGCGGAAATTTGATTCTATGGGGAAGGCAATACGTTTCCCGTCCCCCCGCTCTCGCTCGGAAAGTCCTCAACTCTGGATTCAGATTCGTCTTCATTAGTTTCGTCCCCGGCTAACAGGAATGAATCGGCTGTGGATTCTCTGGTTGACGGGGGCCGAATAGCCTCTCCATCCCCAGCATTTTGAGTCACTTACCCCGCCTTGCTCTTCAATATGCTCCTTCGTTTGCAAGCGATAGCATAGCTCCCCCCTGGGCAAGCGCCACCTTTCTTCTTGCCCTTTGAGTGAATAGCATTGTTTGGGCTACCAATTGGCGAACACCTGGTGCCAAGCTAACTAAATGGGATTCGATTCCAGCTTTAGCAACGCTGTCGACTCGCCTTACGGACGCGGAAGTTACTGTCCTGCCTGCGGCCCTTCTATCATATCAACGCCCCAGATGAGCGTTATGAACAGCTAAGAGGAATAGGGCCGGACTCCTTTCTGGGCCACTCCCCCCTCTCTTCAAGCGTAAACTAACCTAACAGGGATTAAGCTGTCTATTAGCATAATCGAACAATTGGCCGAACTGTTGGGCTTCAGCCCGTTACGACTTCTCTTCTACTAGTTCGTCGCCGCCTATATCGCCCGTCTTCCAGCAGAAAATTCCTCTAGCAAAGAAAAAGAAATACAAGAAGAAGGGCCTCCGACAAAAAAAGAAACGGGGAAAAAGGTGTGTTCTCGATACCACTTATTAACCCTTAATTCGACTCCCTGTTTAGGCATTCGGTCAAAGAGCTAACTATCTTCATCTCTTCAAGCAAACCACTGAGTGGTTCCCACTAACTTACCAAACGACCGTTGATCATCTCACGATCTTACAAGTGAAACGAGGGAAGGCTCTGCTTACTCCACTAATGGTCCCTCTGCCGGTTGGGGCTTTCCCCTCTAACCAGCTACCGCACTTAGAGCGCTTAAACAAACTGATCCTTTCCTCCCTGTGCTTAGAGTAGGTCCTCCTGTTTCGGGGTAGCCTACCTTCTAAATGGCAACCTTTTATGACTCGAAACGCGCAGACACACCCATGCGGGTGGGTAAGCCGACTGCTCCTTCTTTTCATCCACCGGCAACAGGAACGAGAACGTTTATTTCAAATCATAATGAAAGGGTCTCAGATTCAGATTCCGGAATCAGATTTGTTAACTAATCCAACTCGAACTCTATCCTTTCGGTTGTTTGCCCATTGATGAGTGGCTACGTCTTGCTTTCGCATACCATTAAATTACAACCTGCTAGCAGCCCTTCCGCTTGTCTTATTCCCATAAATCCCTTCGGTTAAAGCTCTACTCTAAATAGAGGATAGGGCAAAATACCTATAAAGGCGTTCATTCATTTTTAAGGTTAAGAGAGGGCTATTTTTATCTCTTCTTTTTATTACTTTAGTTTAATAGGCTCCACCGATCGTATAGGTATTTGAAATCATATCACTAAGTTCCACAGCACTGCTCGTATCAAATCATAGATACGCCTCTCAATTAAAGTAAACAGAAGTGGTGCCACCGTCAAAGATAGGGGAGCTGCTCAGCTAGACGTAAGCAAAGATGCGGGCCAAATCCTTCTACGAGACTTCTAAAACAGATCCATGCGGGTTAGGATCAAAAAAGAATAGAGTAGATTACATCAGAGAAGAACCCCATTAATGGAGTGTGCTATGCCGCCTTCTGCAGAATAATACCTTGCTGGGGTCGAACATGTCTTATAGCTTGGAGCACATAGAAAGAATTACAATAAGTCAGGTTACAAATATAAGTATTAACCATATTGTTGCAGCAACTGAAGCCCCTTTCCAGATAAAGAGTTCTCACTCCTCTAGTGGATCACCTGCTTTATCCACTACTGTATCATACTCACCCCTGGCCTAAAGAGAATTGGCGTAGTCTGGAAGGAACTAAGTCTTCGGTAGATTGGGTAGCATCTGTAAGGAGAAGGATTGCGCCCACCTATCTGAGGTGGAATACATTGGTATTCTATCTCCTCCTTTCGCCTTTGAGCCCCTGATCTTCTACAACAGCTTTGGCTGGTGCTGCCTTTGGAAACGTTTTCCGTGTCTGCCTAAGAATATTCATGGTATACGGGACCGGTTAGGACAGACATTCAACTAACACCCAAGGCGAGATGAACGAAGCGACGAGCCATTCGGACTATGTCCATCCGCCCCTTCAAACTGATTCCATTCTTTCGGTCTTGCCTCCGCTTCTTCGAACGAGACTCACTCGGCAAAAGCAGAATATTCTACAGACGCCCATGCTGTTGAAAAGCTTGTTCCCGATGATGCCTCAATCAACAAACAGATCTTGAAATCGACTAAGGATAGCATCTCCTAGCCGTTCGTGGCCTCCCACATTGAATGGTCAATCAAGCGGACACTCCTTAAGGGATGAATCAATCTTGGATTCTCATGCTTAGTCTTTTACTTGTTTTTTCGACCAGATATTTTTTTAGAAAGCAGGGGTTGCGAATGTTCATGGACCTTTTGGTCGCCCCTGTAGATCCTATACCTTGGTTGATCACCTATTCTTTGAAAAGGGAAGCGAACGAATTCGTTTATGGAAGCAACTGGAGCAAATCCTAACAATGAAATAAACTAACATAAGTATGGAGGGGGCAATGCTAACGACCAAAAGCTGTTACCATTAGTTGGTGATGATCCCAGAGAAGGTTTAGCTTATACAATATTGGAATTTAGCAGCTGCTTAAAGCTTGCAAGAAGAAAAAGGAAGAAAATCTGGAATACGAGAAAGCTAAAAAAGAAGAATCTGCGACCGGTTCGGGCGAGGCGTACTACGACCATCTGATCGATTATGACTCTACGGCTCTGTCCTCTAATGATACCACCTCTGGTTATCATCAGCCTGTGGGTATTACTTTTATATAAGATCTCCCCGGACCCCACCTTGGCACATAGCCATCATTCCCTTCATCAATCGGTTAAACGGCGGGATATAAACCTCCCCCTCATGGGTCAGATAGGCCAGGATAGCACATGTATAAGGAAGGTGAAGGAGCGCCCATCTGTATAAAGGGGTTTTCTATTGGCATAGCTCCTCGTCTCAAGCGAGAGCTTGTTCGCTACATCCCGCCTCTGACCTTTGCCTGTTGAAGTCTAAACCTGTTGAAAGGGCGACCACAAGGTAAGTAGTCTCCAGTCGATATGAAATACCTTTAGCAAGGACTTTGCTTTCTGTAGACCCACTAAACTCTCAGCTTATCTTCCCTCATCTCTTGACTATAATCCCGCTATTGATGCTTTTCATCGTGCATTTCCTCCAGACAACAAAACTCTCTATTAAAGCTGATCTTTCTTTCGCCGTAATGCTTATTTCTTTCCTTCCACAGTACGGGATACGGCTAGCATCCCGATTCTTTATCCATAAGCAAACCTCTCAATAGAAGTGTCTCCCTCTGGCGTACTGACAAATTAATTAGAGTAAGGCTAGGCGCTTAAACTTCAATTCCTGGAAGTTCAGTTCGAAGATCAAGATAAGATAAGGGACATGCAGCACTCTAGCACTGATACCCATCAGCGGACAATACTCAGTAGTTGGTTCAGCCACTACTGGATAAGCATTTCAGGACTAGAAGCCAACATTCGCTCTCCCCATCATTGGTAGCCGCCCCCTCTATCTATAAGGTGTAAAACCGGAACGTAAGCAAGCCATAAAGTAGGGAGGGAGTATGTACCGATGCCATGACTATCTTTGACAACTATTTGAATTTGTAAAAACAAAAGAAAGAGACTCTTAACCTCAGTATCAACCGCCTAACCGACGGGCAATCTCCTTCATACTAAGTAAATAGGGCAAAAGTCACTTCATCACCAGTCGGGGGACCTTCGTCTCACCGCAATCAATTAGTCTCGTCTAACTCAGATTCATCTAACTTGAACGAATCGCTTTCTTCACCAGCAGGAGGAGGAGGACCTAATCGGAGTGCATCTGCCCCGTCTCTTTGTAGTTGCAATTACCAGAAATACTAGATCCCGGCGGACGGGTATAGCTAAGCTAGTTAGTCGCCTGGGCGTGTTCGGGACGGTTTCGATAGCGAGGAATATGCGTTGACTAGGAATTCTAGAGCATCTTCAGAATGAAATTCCCTTGGGTCAATACCTTGAATTGGAATCCGGCTGAACCGGTTAACCACTTGAATTAGTCAGGCATCCGCATTGCCGGAGGTAAGATTGGGAGAAAGCAGTAGGCGTCTCACTACTTAAATGCTCTCATTAGTTCAACAAGGAATCAAAAAGCAAAGCTTCTTATTCTACTACAAGCGATTAGCGGGCTACCTCTCGGCCGGGCGGTTCGGTTAACCTCTATGACCGGGCTTTTCCTTTAACAGGCATCTTGGTTAGGTCAATTACTAGGCATAGGAAAAATGGCTTAGCTCCGCCTTTGAGGCGTCAGCTGCACCCTCGGCTCCCTATTCATTCTCTTATTTAACTTCTTGGTCGACTAGCTACTCACTACCTACTCCGGACTCAGGTTCTTCAGAAAGGAAAGAATTTGGACCTATGGCCCTATTATGCGCATCTGTAAAGAACTTTTCTTAATCTCCTTCACATTTAGCAAAGGCGGCTTCTTCGAATCATCCAGAATTGTATTGATGAGATCAGAATCACCGGTCTAGTCATATTTAATAGCAGCTTATCCTGCTTTTGCTCCTAGGTATACTCCTCCGCTTTCAGTTATAGCACACTTCGACTCCCCCTTTTCATTACGTGGGTAGGATCAAAGACCAGGGTATGAGTATGGTGTATCACCAGGGCAACAAGGTAGTCAACTGTAGGCAGAGTCATCCCATCTTAGTTGCCCCTACTTCGATACGAGTCACTAATTTATTCTATTCTAAGATGCATGCGCAGCGAAGGCCTGCCTAAATGAACCAGAAGGAAAAGCATTCTATGATGACTCCGGCTCAACGTCTGCACTCGTAGGTCAGTTCTCGGAACAATCCCAATCGGCAAGAACCAGCTAGTCGGGATAATTCCCAACTTATCGAGCCAGTCCCGCCTACCTTAAAGGTGCTTGCAAGTGAAAGGCTGCCCATTGAATAAAAAAAAATATCCTAGTGGAGCAAAGAAAAGAAGTGCCAACGAAGGAAGAGTGGCGAATGCTTTGAACCGTAAGCCGATGATTTCCTGCTTCTCGACATCTACTATCAGGGTCTCGATGTCTGCAACATGGGTAACCCTTAGGGGTCAGGGCGTGTAGGAATCTAAGGAATGGGGCAGCTGCCTCCCGAGTATAGTAGTTTGACACATAGTCAGCAGTTCAGTGCTCTTACTTCAATCTATGGCCTGCCTAACTTTGAGCGCTTTGCTCTGTATATAAAGTCCAGTCTTGGTGGGTCGGGTGGATTGGTTTTAGAGAGAGCACGGCATGGCGAGACCGGTATGTCAAGGAGGTAGAGCTGCGCCCGTTAGAGGCGGTGGACTTCCGTTTCCAGCTCTAGGGCGGGCAGCTGCCGGTGGGGCATTGATCGGCTTGATGGGATGTAAAGAGAGAGGCTCCCGAGCATATCTTGTAATCCTAAAGAAGCTGTCCTCTGCTTGCGAGAAAGATTCCGGAATAGATCAACAAAAAGTGGATAACGAAAAGGACTAACAGTCAGCCTATCAGAGCGTATTTTTACCTCTAAATAAGAACCTAGCTATCTCAAAATGCCCTTCTATTTATCGTAATACCATTTGCAGATATGCGAAAGAAGCCTGAAAAGCTTGTATCAATATCTACTTATATACGTCAAATGCAATTTCAAACTCTCTACCTAGGGGCTCAGCTCCTACAGATCAAAGCTAGGCCACACAAAAGAAGGAAAGGTAGGGCAAGGATAAGTGGTTGAGCAACCGAGAAGAGCTACTTGACGAAAGCCTTACATTCACTATTCATAAGAAAATGAGTTATGATTGAGAGATCCTCCTTTTGCTTCTTTCTCCAGCAGCTATTGCTAAAGGCGGGGGTCGGGTTGTTAGGTTTTTATTCATCACCTTCATTCGTAGGGCTGTCTCTCCTATCTGCTACGAGCGCCCAAGACCGAAAGAAGAAAAAGAAGGACTCTTCTCCTTCGGGAGATTGTACTCTATTGGTAAGGAAGAAAAGGTTTCATTGAAAGATCGAAAGCCCCTGATCGCCTGCTGGCTTGGGCCTGGGGCGGGCTGAGGAAAAGCATGAGCTGGTCTTGGGAAGGAAGGGATGAGGGAGGTAGGGCTAGCAGCCTGGGGTTGGATTGGGTCGGCTGTCTTCGCCGGAGACTGCTTCTTCCTTCTAACGCTCAGCTTGACTTTTTTGTTCTTTCGTAAAACTCCTCGCACCATCGTTTAGACATCAAGAGGATAATCGAAAAGATGACTACCAAGTATCGCGACTGGCATGAGATGCTTCCTTATGCACTCTTGGCCTATCGCACATCAATTCGAACATCCACAGGTGCTACTCCATATGCCTTGGTCTACGGCACGGAAGCAGTCCTCCCAGTCGAGGTAGAAATTCTATCACTCAGAGCTCTACCAAGGATTGCCAAGCATTTGGTACTCTGATCGTAGACCACCCTTGCCTTCTTGCTGTTGTACTGCCTTTTAGAGCAATTTGGCTAATTCATTCATTTGCTTTTCCATGCTGTCCATTTTGACTGAGACTTGCTGTAACGCTTCTTTACTTCTTTTTCTTTCTTGTCTGAGATCCTTCAATTGGTCTTGCTCATGCCCCTTGTTCCGCAACGCCTGAACATCCATAAATCGTCCTTCCTGAATCCCTTTCTCCCTCTCTACGCCCACCCTGATGCTACGCATCAGCTGATCGTTCTGCCCCTTGTTTGATTCCACATATGAATGAACGGTGCCGCTGCAATGCATAATAGGTTGACGCTGGTGATCTATGAATACCCAACGCCTCTAACAACATATTTAAGGGTTAGGGCGGTTCCTTAACATCTACATCTACTTATAACAGGCACGTACACACAAGCAAGCTTGAATCCTGTCATCTGCGACACTTGCCCGAAGCACTAACTGCTAGAAGTCACCTTCTTCCCTCCTGCCCGGAAGCAGGAATGGGTCTAAAACTCTTTCATTCAAGTGAGTGCGGGCTGCTGCTTTACGGAACGAGAATCAAAAAACAAATTCAACAGCACCGGAAAGGAAATGTATCTTTTCCACGAGTGCCCGGATCTTCCCCTTTCCTTCTCTGGTTCTGTTTCAGGTCCGGATCCTTTCCCTAAACCGCTTACAGAAAGGAAGATTTATTCTTCTGATCCGCCTAAGCGCATTGCCTTTGAAAAGATAGATTTGACTCTGAACCGTGCGAGCAATACTGACTGGCTTTACTTACCTTTCGAAGGAAGAGTTTGATTCTCAAAGCCGCCTACCCTGTTCCCGAAAGATTCTCTTTTGTGTCGCTTTCTCATAACAAAAAAGCAAATAAGATGTATTACATCCTCTGATCCGGAAGTTTTTTTTTTGCCCAAGTTTCCCAAGTTCACTTCGGCACCTGCCGTGAGCCTGACCTTCTTACCTTTAGAGCGGCTTTCCCAAGAAAGAGTACCTCACGAGCTTACTGAAAGTATAGATTCTTTTATCCACTGGACTAGATACTTATTACTCACTTTCACTATGAGCCGCTTGACGAGCCCAGCAACAACAAGACTTTTTCTACATCGCTACCGCCGAGCTGGAAGGAACTGAACACAAACAACACTCTCTCTGATCTACCGGCTCTAAAGAACTAGCGCTTGTTTTAGTAATGAAAAAGCAAAAAGACCGGACTTAAAGAGCGCTTTAGCAAGGGTTAATTTGAAAGCCCTCGAGTACCAGCATCCACTACCGGTTTGAAATACTCTCTAAGCAAAGCACTCTATGATTTATCTGCTGACCGTAACGAGAGACGAAAGATAGGATTTCTACGGCTACCTAACGAGCTTCCCGCTATATGCGTAGCTCGTACTCCATATCGAGGCTTGCTAACTAGACGACTTTCAATTGCTTTCATGTTCCGACTCAAAGTTGATCGGCTACACTGATAGTGATTGGGCTGGATCAGCAGATGATATGAAGAGTACTTCGGGATATGCATTCTCATTAGGCTCTGGAGTATTCTCATGGGCTTCCAAGAAGCAGCAAACAGTTGCTCAATCATCAGCAGAAGCAGAGTACGTTGCAGCTTCAGCGTCAGCTTGCCAAGCAATTTGGATCAGAAGAATCCTAGAAGACATTGGCCAAAGGCAGAAAGAACCGACTGATTTCTTCTGCGATAACAAATCAGCAATAGCTATCTTACGGGAAGCCCATGAAAAAGCGGTGCAAGAAGTCAAGCGGCTGGCCGAGAAGAAGGAGTCGTTAACAAAAGATCGGATGAGTGAGTTGGGAAAGAAAATGGTTCGCCCTGCTCAAAGAAAGGCTTGAACAGCGGATAAAAGAACTTGATGCAGAACTTGTAGGAGGATTCTCATTTTCAAAAATCTCCCTACATAAGTTAATAAATCTCCTTGACACCATGGGGGACTCAGGTACTAAGTCGTCCGGAGGGTTCTCCTTAGGGAAAACAACCAAAGGAACGACAAAGTACTTGACAACTTGATCGACCCCTAACATACAAGGATCGAAGAAAGGCGTCAATGATTTAGGATCTCTTTTCTCACCTACCGAAATAGCAACAATAAAGAGAGAAATTCTGCCTTTTTGATTGTTGCTATTTCGGTGGGAGCGAGGAAGAATAGAGATCTCGTTCTTTTCTTTTCTTTCTTTTTCCAAAAACTTCTTTCTTTTTTCTTGCATCTTCCCCCTTCCTGGCATAGACACCAGCTCTTCTTCGATGAGAAAGATGCACCCGTATTGGCGATGAGAGAAACCGCCCTTGAAACCAGTATAGATTTGCTTTATATAAACCATTTGGAATGGAATTTCATCCACGTTCGAATTGACATCAATAGCCAAGCGAACGAACTACCGCGACGCGAGGTCGATGTCTCTCCTTCTTCGTCTTTAGAAAGCCGATTAGTTCACAGGCGAAAGAGGAAACGCGCTCCGCTTATCAGGCGCCTTTACGACGGGAGCGATAGCCAAGTTCTTTGTTCGCCAGACTGAGGTGACTTCCTTTCGAGAAGAGGGGTCGCGATACCTCCTAGACGAGTGCCAAGAGACGAGTGTGTGAAGCAAACGCACATCGAAACATTGGTTCGTGTCTTTATCACAGGCGCATGATTGGATACGCGTTGCCGCCGGGATGTGACTAGCATGCGAAGGGGGGAGCCTGGATGGCAAGCGATAGTTCAAGTCAGAACTAAAAGCGAGCCAAAGCTATAAAATAGAATACGCGAACCACCGTTGTTCATCAACTGGAGGAGTAGTTGCCGAGTTGACAGGGGAGTCAATAATAAAATAAAATCTATTTCAAAAAAGAAGTTCCGCGCATTGTTGGAGAAGGGGGGATTCTCGTTCAATAGACAGATCACCTCGAAGCTGACTGAGGCAATGACCAGAGAGAGTAGATCTGGCTTCCGGCTATGAGGATGGCGAAACCAATTATCATCCATCCTTACGAAAAATGCATGAGTTTGAGATCTATATGAGAATGAAAGCCTGTCAGCGGTTAAGTCAGCGAGACCAGTCACATAAGCCCCTTTAGAGATAGGGGCGGTAAGAGGCACTGTCAACCTTAACCGGCACACGCACCTGCATAATCAACTGATCCCGAAACTTCAATCGAGAGAGAAAGCGAGTCCGCGGGACCAGGAAGACAAGCAAAGGGAACAGCCGAAACTTCCATCGCAACAATTTCATTGCCTCAGGTTAAACAACCGAATCTCCTAGCTCCACTAATGGGTAGTATGAACAAGAACCAAAGTCAGGAAATCCATAAACAAGTCTATTGGCTGTTGTAGTAACTGGTGTAGGAGCATACGCATAAAAAAAAAGCCATTTATTCAGTATTTTCCGGTAAAAGACCAAGCCAATCGAATCAAATAAGTCAATAACTCACTCAACAAGAGGATCTTCTTATTGAGGTTGAGTGACGGGAACTGACCAATGACGAGAGCTTAACGAAGGACTCATTTCCATAGCGGGAGCGTACGCGAGGAGCTAATCACGAGAGGCGAGCGGGTGGTATCGATATCATCATTTTCGTATAGATATGGTTCATTTGGCAAAGTCACTAAATCTTCAACTACACAGAACAAGAAAAGTCTATCGGTCAGGGTTTCATTTGGTATATCCTTGTCCCGCCCCTTTTCAACCCATGATAACTATTCAAAGGCTCTGCAAAGAGGTTCCACTCCGCATCCTAACGGAAGCCCTTCCTTATGTCGGTTAAACCAATAGATTTGCAGACGACGGAGACGAAGCGAGCGATCGCCCATGAGGCAATGAAATTGTTTGATTTTATTCTCATATCATATATAGGCTCTTAAAAGCAATGAAATCCCCCCTATTATGCCTTCTTTGAAACTAGCTTTACTGGTGGTGTTTTGGAGAGTCGGTGAAAGATTTGGTTTCGAGATCCGGTGGCGGAGGTGAGTGCTGTCCTCGAACGCTAAGCTAACTCCCTATGTTGATTCCTTCTGTTGTGCCTGCCGATTCGATGACTCCTGAAAAAGTGGCATCGGCTTCTTACTTTGAAAATTGGAAGCGGACAAGTGAGTAGTTGAATATCTGACAGGCGGCTAGCCGACATGCCCAAAAGGACTAAGCTTAAAGAGGACCATAGACCGAAGAAAAGATATATACGCCAGCTCGAGTGCAAGCTACAGTTCCAGTTGTTCCGACTATCGGCTACCTCTCTGACTACCGGAAGTGGAAGGGCATACTCTAATCCTGTGATTAAAGCGGACGAGATTAGTTGAATGACTAGCTGACTTGACATGGCGAGTGCTTATTCATAAATCGATTCATCCACTGATCTGAAAGAGATTGTTTCATCCCAACTTACTATTAGGGCCCAAGCAAGGCTTTCAAAGAGGCTCTGAAAGAGGTGCACGCATTCGCCACTCGTATTGGGAAGCAACCAGATCTCCTATGGAAAGAAAGTCAGTCAGCGGGTGGAGCAATCCGAGCAAGCAAAGACTATAAAGTCGTATGCTGGCAAACGAATTGGTAGTGGTTTCAAAGTGAAAGGAAGGTCATGCAATTGCAGTCCTCACGTTCGGGAATAATTTAGTTGAAGGCTTCAGTATTGAGTTAGTTGAACATTGTTCCACCGGACCAACCAACCAGCCCCGGCTCTACGGATATCCCCTCGATGTATGAAGGAAAGAAAGCACTCGCAGGCAAGTACAGGACGGACCAAGCGCACATACAAATTGACATGACCCTGCCCTGAGTTGTCATCAGTAGACGCAGGAGTCGCAAGCAGCACAATGCTCATTGCCTCGCTCTACGCGATTAGAGAAGGTTGTCTTTATTGACCAGGCGCACACGAAAGAATTGGAACTCTCTGGCCTGTCCGCCACCATGAAAGCACGCTTCATAAGGAAAGGGAAAGCCCTCAGTAGTAGGATGCGCTACCGCCACCGCCCTCCCTCTGTCCGTCTTCTCCGTGTCATATGAGAAATCAAAGAATGATCATATTGGCCAACATTGGAATCTGGGGACAAAGCAAAAAGGGAATGAGCAACCCCGTAATCTGAAAGAAAAGAATCCACACGAGGATGGGAGGCTGGCAGCGTCTGTGAATGGGAAGGCTACTGAGTGAGCCAATGAAATCTCGCTAGCCCCCGGACCAACCCACTCCACTATTCAAAATGAGGAGAGAACGGAGCGATCTACGTCTTACGCAGTGACCCAAGGAGCAGTGGTTTGGACATCGAGACCAAAGAAAGGAAATGGCTAAGCGGAGGACCAGCAACGGTTAGTGTTTCGAAATCAAAGGTCCTGAAAGGGTGACCCTTTAAAGAATAGGGGGGTGTGAGCCAGCAAACGAAGGCTGAGAGCCATCTGGCTCGAAAGCCGGAGTGCGCGGGAGCGCACTGGAGTTTTCGGAGCTGCTTGCTGCTTGCTGAAAAACGTAGTAAGCGTGCTAGCGCGCCTTACGTAATAGGGGCTTTTCAGCCCTACGCTTGCTGGTTTCCGCCTCCATTTGGTCGTGCTGCTATGATGTAACGTGCAGTCGTCCCGAGGCAGCAGGATGTATGGTATAGGGCCC